GTTGTTTTGACGATCCCTATGTAGAAAGCCCTTTTTCTAGTATTTACTAGAAAATTTGATCCTTTCCTTTTTTTTTTCTTCTTTCTATAGTGGAGATAGTCGCACGTAATGACAGATCACGGCCATATTATTAAAAGCTTGCGGTAAGAAGGGGTTTCGTTCTAGTGCCCGGAAATAATATTCCAAAGCCTTTGTATGCTCTCCATTGCTTGTGTGTATAAGACCTATATTATAGAGTATATAACTTCGATCATAGGGATCAATTTCTAGTCGCGTAGCTTCATAATAATTCTGCAAAGCTTCCGCATAATTTCCTTCGGATTGAGCCAACATCCGTTACGGTCGTTCATTCTATTCAAAAAATCTCCGTTCCAAAACCGTACATGAGGTTTTCATCTCATACGGCTCCTCCCTTCTGTACATAGTACTAAGCGAAATAATCTATAGAATAAAAATAGAATTAGTCCCATCTTATTATGAACCGAAAGGGGCTGGTATTTTTCCAAGAAATCTCTAGCCAACCTTCCCGCAAGAGGTTTTTCTTAACACCAATGAATTCTATTAATGCTAGAGGAAAATGATAGCTCCAAGAATTTCTTTGTTCTCAACGCCTCCTATTTAGAGGAATTAGCCACTTCAACGATCTTTGATGGTTATAGGGGTATCCAAAGTACAAACCTGATGGTTGTTTGTTATCCCAACCATTCTTCCCAGCCCTGATACCGATCAGGAAAGGGCTAATTTCTAACAAAGTTTTTCTCTTGTTGATTCCTATTTCTAGGTGTAGTGCTTTTCTCCCCTATGCTGCCTATTGGTACTAGTAGAGTAGGATTGGCCTGTAATACAGAACCTATCCTGTAGGTGTAACCTTTCGCTCAATACTCAAATCTACAATTGAAGCATCTGAGGCCGCATCAATCGAGGATACACGACAGAAGGAATTGTTAGTTCACCTCACCTTCCCCAAGCGTGGGTTTCCTTTACTAATTTTGTTCTCTCTATGCGAACCCCCTCTCTTTCTCGTAAGACTGAGGTGTAGGTAAGGCTAAAAAAAAAAAAGAGTCAAATCGCACCATCTCTATAATAAGTAAATGCCCTTTTTTCCCCTGAGGTTGTCGGAATTATTCGCAATAAAATATTGGCTACAATTGAGGAGGTCTTATCAATGAAATTTCCATTTATACGGGATCTAGGCATAATTCCCAACCCATTCTATATAGAATTGTTTTCATTTCTTCACAAAATAACATAAAAACAAACACATTCGATTCTTATAAATCGATCGATCCATATGCTCTAAATGGATAAGAGAGGTATGGATTTTCCGCTCAGTTCAAATTGTCTCCTTTTCCTTCTGTTTGGACAAGAAGAGATATGAAATATTTGACTAAGATTGGATTTCATTCCACTTTTCTATTTCTCAACAATAACTTCTCTCATCAGCTATTTCGCGTTTTCAAAGTCATTAATTGTCTCATACCCTTTTTTAGATTTCGATTGTATGGCGTAGCGTACCTTATGCAAACAGAATTCTAGGGTTCCTCTATTTTATTATGGAATAAGAAGAATTCTTCCATTCTCTTTTTCTTTGGTTTGGGGAAAACCCAAACTAAAACTTTTCGAGGGAGCGGAATTCCTAGTAAAAAAATCCTGGATCCTTCCACTTAGATGAAAAGGCATTTTTCCAATAGAACCATGGAACCCCCGAGCCGTTGTGGTTGTACCTGTACTGCAGGAATAGGAAAACTCGCTATTCACTTAGTTTATTTTCCATAATAAGATTATGTAGGAGAGATGGCCGAGCGGTTCAAGGCGTAGCATTGGAACTGCTATGTAGACTTTTGTTTACCGAGGGTTCGAATCCCTCTCTTTCCGTTTCTCTTAATTGATCAACGTTAACGATCACAATGTATCAAATCAAATAACAATTTATTCCAGCAATAATACCTTTATTTAATAGAAATTTTTTATAGTAAATTACTGTGGTATGTAAAATACACATAGAGGAAAGAACAAAAAAGAAAAAGGATCCTAGGGTTAATCCATTTATGCTAGTTGAATGGGAAAATACGAATTAAGGGCCTTAGGTCGATTTAGTTCGGGGAAAGGGGAAGGGGAAGAAAATTCTATGAACTTTTCCTTTTTTCGTTAAGTTCAAGTCTGACGAGAGTAATATTCTACAACTAACAACTCATTTATTTTGAGACCGACCCACTTCCTATCTAGGATTTTTTTAACTAGTCCTTTATATTGCAATGTGTCAATCGTCAAATGCTTTGGCAATTTCCCCGGGTCGGATGAAGCAATAGAATTTTGAATCAGACGTTTTGATCTTTGGTTATCCTTCGTAGTAATAATATCTCGGGGTTTGCAACGAAAACTTGGTATATCGACTATACGACCATTAACTAAAATATGTCTATGGTTAACTAATTGCCGGGCCCCAGGAATGGTTGAAGCCATACCCAATCGAAAAAGGATATTATCCAAACGCATTTCAAGTAATTGTAGTAAAACCTGACCTGTTGACCTTTTTGCTTTTCCAGCGATATGTACATATCTAAGTAATTGCCGTTCTGTCAGACCATAATGAAAACGCAATTTCTGTTTTTCTTGAAGACGAATACGATACTGCTCTTTTTTCCCAGAATGGAATTTCTTTTTCAGATTACTTCCGGATTTAGGTGTTTTTCTAGTGAGTCCTGGTAAAGCTCCCAGACGGCGTATTTTTTTTAAACGAGGTCCTCGATAACGGGACATGAAGACTCCTTGTTTATTTTATTGAAATTTCATTTTACACAATTAATTTCATTGTATTTACATTACAGAATACATCAAAATTAAAACTGAATTAAACTAAAGGATAAACAGAGTAAAATCTACTAAAGTACCACAAAAAATGGAATTTCATCAACATCTGGATTTTTTGTATATATATTATTTATTTTATTGTTTTGTATCTAGCAAAATTGTAAGGTAGAACCACATAATAGATCCTGGATTCTCCATTTAATTCGGAGAAAAAGAGAGATTCTTGTTCATGGAACATCGATATAGAAAAAAGCCGACTATCGGATTTGAACCGATGACCCTCGCATTACAAATGCGATGCTCTAACCTCTGAGCTAAGTGGGCTTACATAACAGAAATAGTGTAACAAATAGAAATATGTATAGTATAGGAAATCCGTAAAATGTCAGATCTTAATTATTAATCTTAGCTATTAACTAGTTCGAAATTGGAAATTCTACTTAGAAAAAAATACTAGAACTTCATAAAGATAAAGTTAACTTGATATGCTTAACTGGAGGATATCCTTAAATAGGATTATAGAAATTTTGGAACTTTCTTTTTATTTCTCTAATTCGCAAATTGATTTTTCTAATAGAATAGAATAGAATCTATTCCAATTTCTATATTGAATTTGATTTCAGATATTTTCAATTTGATATGGCTCGGATGAGTAATCTAATACATAGAAAAGAATAATATATATGATGAAAGATATAATAAAGAGAAAATGCGAATTTCTTGGCATTTTCATTCGATCATTATAGACATTTTTTGAGATATTTTGTTTTTTTTGTTATTTCTTAATAATTTAATGATTAATATTTCACTAAGGAGAACATAGAATCATAGCAAATGAAATTGCTAATTCTGATTAGAAAAAAAAAAGAATGAATATCAAGCGTTATAGTATGATTTTGAATACTCTAAAAAAGAAAGGCGGGGGGGGGGAGAGAAAAACTTTGGGATATATTGATTCGGATTGAATTGCAAATACATCAACGATAGAATCAATTCAATTCTGAATTGCAATAAGCAGGGTCTGTCAAATAGAGACGAACTGCTAGACTACGTCGAGTAATGAATTCAACGATTCCAAAAAAAACTAAGAGATGGATGAAATTACACAAGGAATCCAGGTCTCAATCAAAGAAAAGGAAAAAGGGGATATGGCGAAATCGGTAGACGCTACGGACTTGATTGTATTGAGCCTTGGTATGGAAACCTGCTAAGTGGTAACTTCCAAATTCAGAGAAACCCTGGAATTAAAAAAGGGCAATCCTGAGCCAAATCCATGTTTTGAGAAAATAAGTGGTTCTCGAACTAGAATCCAAAGGAAAAGGATAGGTGCAGAGACTCAATGGAAGCTGTTCTAACGAATCGAGTTGATTACGTTGTGTTGGTAGTGGAACTCTCTCTAAATTTAGAGAAAGTAAGGGCTTTATACATCTAATACACACGTATAGATACTGACATAGCAAACGATTAATCACGGAACCCATATCATAATATAGTATAGGTTCTTTATTCTTTTTTAGAATGAAATTAGGAATGATTATGAAATAGAAAATTCTGCATTTTTTTAGAATTATTGTGAACCCATTCCAATCGAATATTGAGTAATCAAATCCTTCAATTCATAGTTTTCGAGATCTTTTCAAAAGTGGATTAATCGGACGAGGATAAAGAGAGAGTCCCATTCTACATGTCAATACTGACAACAATGAAATTTCTAGTAAAAGGAAAATCCGTCGACTTTATAAGTTGTGAGGGTTCAAGTCCCTCTATCCCCAAACCCTCTTTTATTCACTAACTATAGTATTTATCCTCTTTTTTTCTTTTTATCAATGGGTTTAAGATTCATTAGCTTTCTCATTCTACTCTTTCACAAAGGAGTGCGAAGAGAACTCAATGGATCTTATGCTGCTATTCATTGAATAGATTTCTTTTTTATTATAGTATCGGCAAGGAATCTCGATTATTAACTCTATTTTTAAGTATTATTAAGTAAGCCATGCACAATGCATAGGATTACCCCCCCCCCCTCATTTCCAAATTCTAAATTTGGAATACTTTATTGATTTTTTAGTCCCTTTAATTGACATAGATACAAATACTCTACTAGGATGATGCACAAGAAAAGGTCAGGATAGCTCAGTTGGTAGAGCAGAGGACTGAAAATCCTCGTGTCACCAGTTCAAATCTGGTTC